TTCTTATCCTTGTCGTTGTTTATGTTTCGGGTTGGAACAAATTACTATAATTCGTCCCCGCCTACGAATTAGTCGACATTTTTCACAAATTTTACGAACGGAGGCTCTTATTTTCATATTTTTCATTCCTTACTTTAATTCCGAATCTGTTTCTTGGAAGAAAATAAGTTTCTTGAAATTTTTAATCTCGTATCGTATTCCGGAATGTAGAAGTGGAAAAGCAACTTAATCGGTTGAATCCTTGTTACGGAGTCTATAAATTATACGTCCTCTGGTTGAATCATAACGGCTTACTTCAATTTTAACTCTATCCCCCGGCAGGATTCGTATAAAACTACGCCGTATCCTTCCTGAAACATAACCTAGGATCAGATCCTCATTATCTAAACGAACCCGGAACATGCCGTTAGGAAGTGATTCAATAATTAAACCTTCATGAATCGATTTTTCTTCTTTCATTCCAGGTAAAACCCCTTTAAAGTTTCAACTGATGGAGGAGGAGTGATATTAGACAACCCGTCCTTTCTCTTTTTTTCAAAAATAGGAAATTTCGGATCCAATTCGTATATCAGAGGGATTACCATATATAACATAAAATTTCTCCACCAATTCTTTCTAGTCGAGCCTCTCGGTCTGTCATTATACCTCGAGAGGTAGAAAGAATTAGAATCCCCATTCCACCTAAAATTCTAGGAAGTCGTTGATAATTAGAATAGATTCGTAGACCCGGGCGACTGACTTGTTTTAAATTTAAAAATTTTGTATATGGTCCTTTCCTATTCCTTCTATGTCGTAGAGTTGAAACCAAAAAATATTTGTTTTTTTCTTGATGTTTCCTCACGTTTTCGATAAAACCTTCTCGTAAAAGTATTTTAACAAGGGTTTCCGTGATTTTAGTCGATGTTATTCGAACTGTTCCCTTTCTATTCATGTCAGCATTTCGTATCGAGGTTATTATATCGGCAATGGTGTCCCTACTCATGATGCCCTAAAATGTGTGGTGCTCCGAATTTTTATCTAATCAACATGTTTTTCTTTTTTTTTTGTAAAAAGGAAAGGTATATACGTGATACACAATCTACTACTCGATTTCATTCAAAAAACCTATTATTCTAGTAGTTTATAATACCTCAGGAGCTAATGAAACGATTTTTGTAAAATTTAATTGTCGCAATTCTCGAGCGATTGCACCAAAAACTCGAGTTCCTTTTGGATTTCCTTTTTGATCAATAATAACCGCAGCGTTGTCATCATATCGTATTATCATACCGTTGTCACGTTTGAGTTCTTTGCGGGTACGTACAATTACAGCTCGGATCACTTCTGACCTTTCTAAGGGCATATTTGGTATTGCTTCTTTTATCACAGCAACGATAATGTCACCAATATGAGCATATCGACGGTTGCTAGCTCCTATGATTCGAATACACATCAATTCTCGAGCCCCGCTGTTGTCTGCTACATTCAAATGGGTCTGAGGTTGAATCATATCATTTTTGAATCTTTCAATGCAAAGGCGAAAAAAGAAAAAGAAGTATTATTTGTTCAAAACTTTGTCAAAAAAATGGCAATTGTTTTTTTTTATCCCAACGTTTGGTTCTACATTACTATTCTGAAATAAGAAATTGAGTTCGTATAGGCATTTTGGATGCCGCTATTGAGATAGCTTTTCTGGCTATTTTTTCTGTTACCCCGCTTATTTCATAAAGTATTCGACCCGGTTTGACAACAGCTACCCAATATTCAGGAGATCCTTTCCCCGAACCCATGCGTGTTTCCGCAGGTCTTACTGTAACAGGTTTGTCTGGAAATATACGTACCCACAGTTTTCCACCACGACGCACATTTCGTGTCATTGCCCGCCGCCCCGCTTCTATTTGTCTAGATGTAATCCAAGCGGGTTCAAGTGCCTGAAGAGCATATCTGCCGAAACAAATACGATTACCGCGATAAGATATTCCCTTCATCCTTCCTCTATGTTGTTTACGGAATCGAGTTCTTTTGGGGTTATAGTAGATGGGTCTTTTTCAATCCCATCTCTATTACAGAACCGGACATGAGAATTTTTTCTCATCCGGCTCCTCACGAATGAAATGATCCAAACAAAAAAAGTATATATATTTTTAGAGATTCAAAATGAAAACGATAATTTCAAATAGAATTTATATATAGAAATAGAAGTTATCTAAAAAAATAAGAAATTAAATATAGTTATAACAAATCGTTGTTTTCTTTTCGCTTTTCTCGTATCAGATCACCTATATTTTAGCAATTCAATAAGCAAAAAATGTCGCGGGCGAATATTTACTCTTTCAATATCTATTTCTGTTGTAGGGTTAGTTCATGACTGTTCAGAATAGATGAAGTGGTCTCTGGTTTATTCCGCCATCCCGCCCGCTGAATCCTTTGTATTCATTTTCAATTGAATCTTCTGTATTCACAGGTTCTGTCGTTCCCACCGCTTCTTGATTAATGGGTAGGCCTGAATTTGACAACGGAG